AAGAAATGAAATGTCACAATATTTTTTTTACACATGTCGAAGTGATGGAAAACAAAGAATATCTTTTACGTATCCATCTAGTTTGTCAACTTTTTTGGAAATGATACAAAAAAAGATGTCTTTGTACACAATGGAAAACCCTTCCTCTTATGAACTGTATAATCAGTGGGTTTGTAACAATGAACAAAACAAAAACAACCTAAGCAACGAGTTTATAAGTAGAATAGAGGCTCTAGATAAGGGATCTCTTCCTCTGGATGTACTCGAAAAAAGGACTAGATTGTGTAATGATGAAACTAAAAAAGAATACTTGCCTAAAAAATATGATCCTTTCTTGAACGGGCCTTATCGTGGAACAATCCATTTTTTTTTTTCACCTTCAATCATAAATGAAACTTCCATCGGGAATTGCATGGGAACTTTTTGGATAAATAAGATCCACGGTATCCTTCTTGCTACTAATTATCGAGAATTCGAACAAAAAATAGATACATTTGATAGAAAATCATTATCAACGGAAATTGGTAATTTCTTGAACTTAATTAGTGAATTTGCTGGAGAATCACCATCAGATTTCAATTTGAAAGGACTTTCTTTATTTCCAGAACAAGAAAAAAAAAGAAGTTATTCAAAAGATCAAGCAAAATTTTTATTCAATGCAGTTATAACTGATAACAACGATCAAAAAATTAGAAAAAAAGATCTTGGAATAGGAATAAAAGAAATCAGTAAAAAAATCCCTCGAGGGTCATACAAATTAATCAACGATTTAGAACAACAAGAGAGAGAAAATGAAGAAGACGCGGCGGAGGATCATCAGATTCGTTCAAGAAAAGCTAAACGTGTAGTAATTTTTACTGATAATCAGCAGAATCCCGATACTTATACCACGGATACTAATAATTCTGATCAAGCAGACGAAGTGGCTTTAATACGTTATTCTCAACAATCGGATTTTCGTCGAGACATAATCAAAGGCTCCATGCGCGCTCAAAGACGTAAAATAGCTATTTTGGAACTGTTTCAAGCAAATGTACATTCCCCACTTTTTTTGGACAGAATAGACAACTCCCCACTTTTTTCGTTTGATATTTCCGAACTGATGAAACTCATTTTCATAACTAGGATGAGTAAAAACACAGAATTCGAAATTTCGGATTATGCGGAGAAAGATACAAAAGAAAAAGAGAAAAAAGAAGCGGACAAAAGAGAGAAGGAGAAAATAGAAGAGAAAGCGCGAATAGAAATAGCAGAAACCTGGGATAACATTATATTTGCTCAAGTAATAAGGGGTTCAGTCTTAGTAACACAATCAATTCTTAGAAAATATATTATATTACCGTTATTGATAATAGCTAAAAATATTGGTCGTATGTTATTATTTAAATTTCCCGAGTGGTCCGAGGATTTAAAGGATTGGAAGAGGGAAATGCATGTTAAATGCACCTATAATGGTGTTCAATTATCAGAAACAGAATTTCCGAAAAACTGGTTAACAGACGGTATTCAAATAAAGATACTATTTCCTTTCTGTCTGAAACCTTGGCACAGATCTAAACTAGCCTCCCCTTATAGAGATCTAATGAAAAGGAAAGGGAAAAAAGATGATTTTTGTTTTTTAACAGTTTGGGGAATGGAAGCTGAACTGCCTTTTGGTTCTCCCCGAAAAAGACCCCCCTTTTTCGAACCCATTTTAAAAGAACTCGGAAAAAAAATGATAAAATGGAAAACAAATTGTTTTCTAGTTCTAAGAGTTTTAAAAGAAAGAACAAATTTCTTTCTAATAATCTCAAAAGAAATAAAAAAATGGATTATCAAAAGCATTCTCTTTATACAAAGAATAATAAAAGAACTATCAAAAATAAATCCAATTCTATTATTTGGATTGAGAGAAGTATATGAATCGAGTGAAACTAAAAAAGAAAAAGATTTGATAATCAGTAATAGTATGATTTATGAATCGTCCAGTCAAATTCAATCTATCGATTGGACAAATTATTCACTGACAGAAAAAAAAATCAAAGATCTAACTGATAGAACAAGCCTAATCAGAACTCAAATAGGAAAAATTACAAAAGACAAGAAAAAAAAAATGATAACTCCAGAAATAAAAATGAGTGCTAACAAAAAAAGTAATGATGCTAAAAGATTAGAATCCCCAAAAATTTTTTGGCAGATGTTAAAAAGAAGAAATATTAGATTAATTCGTAGATCGCATTTTTTTATAAAATTTTTCCTTGAAAGGATATATTTAGATACCTTCTTATGTATGATTAATATTCCTCGGATCAATACACAACTTTTTCTTGAATCAAAAAAAAAAAAAATGGATAAATACATTTACAATATTGAAGCCAATCAAGAAAGGATTGATAAAACAAATCAAAATAAAATTCGCTTTATAAAGTCCCTTTCTAGTATTAGTAATGTTAATAAGAATTCACAGAACTTATCCTCTTTGTCACAAGCATATTTATTTTACAAATTATCACAAACCCAAGTTATTAACTTGGATAAGTTAAGATCTGTCCTTCAATATCACGGAACATCTCTTTTTCTTAAAAATGAAATAAAGGATTATTTTGGAGCACAAGGAATATTTCATTCCGAATTAAAACATAAGAAACTTCGGAATTCTGGAATGAATCGATGGAAAAATTGGTTAAGGGGTCATTATCAATATAATTTATCTAAGATTAGATGGTCTAGATTATTACCACAAAAATGGCGAAATAGAGTTAATAAAGGTTGGATGGCCAAAAATAAAGATTTAAACAAATGGGATTCATATGAAAAAGACCAAGTAATTCATTACGAGAAAGAAAATTATTATACATTACCAAATCAAAAAGAAAATTTTAAAAAACACTATAGGTATGATCTCTTATCATCTAAATCTATTAATTATGAAGATAAGAAGAACTCATATATTTATGTATCACCATTACAAGTAAACAATAACCAAGAGATTTCTTATAATTACAACACACACAAACACAAATTATTTGATGGGATGGGAGGTATCCTTATCACTAATTATCTAGGAAAAGATGGTATTATGGATATGGAGAAAAATCCCGATAGAAAATATTTTGATTGGAAAATTATCCATTTTTGTCTTAGAAAGAAGGTCGATATTGAGACCTGGATCGATACCAACAGTAATAAAAAGACTAAGACTAGTAATGATCAAAAAATTGATAAGAAAGGTCTTTTTTATCTCACGATTTATCAAGAAATAAACCCCTCCAATAAAAAAAGGTTTGATTGGATGGGAATGAATGAAGAAATACTAAATCGTCCCATATCGAATCTTGAACTTTGGTTCTTCCCAGAATTTGCGCTACTTTATAATTCATATAAAATTAAACCCTGGGTCATCCCCATCAAATTACTTCTTTTAAATTTTAATGGAAATATTAGTGCAAATAAAAACATCAATGAAACTAAAAAAAAATATCTTGAATTAGAAAATAGAAAGAAAAAAGAAAAAGAATCTCCAACCCAAGGGAATCTTGGATCAGATGCACAAAACCGAAGGAATAGCGGATCAGTTTTTTCAAACCAAGAAAAAGATGTTGAAGAAGATTATGCGGCGGGATCAGACATAAAAAAACGTAGAAAGAAAAAGCAATACAAAAGCAATACAGAAGCAGAACTCGATTTTTTTCTAAAAAAATATTTGCTTTTTCAATTGAGATGGGATGATTCTTTAAATCAAAGAATGATCAACAATATCAAGGTATATTGTCTCCTGCTTAGACTTATAAACCCAAGAGAAATTGCTATATCCTCTATTCAACGGGGAGAAATGAGTCTGGATATAATGCTGATTCAGAAGGATTTTACTCTTACAGAATTGATGAAAAAGGGGATATTTATTATCGAACCGGTTCGTCTGTCTGTCAAAAATGATGGACAATTTATTATGTATCAAACCATAAGTATTTCGTTGGTTCATAAGAATAAGGACCAAACTAATAAAAGATACCAAGAAAAAAGATATGTTGATAAAAATCATTATGCTTTGCTCGTTCCTGAAAATATTTTATCACCTAGACGTCGTAGAGAGTTTAGAATTCTAATTTGTTTCAATTCAAGAAATAGGAATGGTCGGGATAGAAATCCAGTATTTTGCGATGAGAAGAACGTAAAAAACTGTGGTAAATTTTTGGATAAAAGCACAAATCTTGATATAGATAAAAATAAATTAATAAAATTAAAGTTCTTTCTTTGGCCCACTTATCGATTAGAAGATTTAGCTTGTATGAATCGCTATTGGTTTGATACCACTAATGGCAGTCGTTTCAGTATGGTAAGGATACATATGTATCCACAATTAAATTAAAATGTATGCACAATTAAATTTAAAATCCGATAATGGTACATTTTTGCTATATATCCTGTAGCATAAGCATATCTGATATATGAAAGCAAACAGATACGCACATGTGTTGTCTTACATTCTATTCTGATAGATGAAATACTAATTCAATAACGTATCAATTAGATCTATAAATAACTCAACAGAATCTTCTTATTTTCATTTTAAATTTTAGCTCTAACTTATTATCTTTTATGAGTGCCGTCCCTTTGTATTTCTATACGAATCAAATTGAAAATTGGATTGATAATTGACTCATTTTATTTGATAAAATCAGGAGTCCGTAATTAAATTCAGTATACCCGATTGAAATGGTTGGCATTATTATTAGTTATTATTTCTGATCGGTAAAATTAATATCTTGAAACAAGAAAATTAAAAGGGGGGAGAAATTTTCGTTTTATGGTAAAAAATTCATTCATTTCAGTTTTTTTGCAAGAAGAAAACCGGGGGTCTGTTGAATTTCAAGTATTCAGTTTCACCAATAAGATACGAAGACTTACTTCACATTTTGAATTGCACAGAAAAGACTATTTATCTCAGAGAGGTCTACGTAAAATTTTGGGAAAACGTCAACGACTACTGGCTTATTTGTCAAAGAAAAATAGAGTACGTTATAAAGAATTAATTGGTCGGTTGGATATTCGGGAACTAAAAACTCACTAATTTGAAGAACTTTAATTATTTGATTTATTATATCTTGAATTTTGATGAATTTATTTTTTATTTTCAGCAATTCATGGAAGAATGAATCGGGGAAAAACCTATGAATGTACCAGCTACAAGAAAAGACCTCATGATAGTAAATATGGGTCCTCACCACCCATCAATGCATGGTGTTCTTCGACTAATTATTACTCTAGATGGTGAAGATGTTATTGACTGTGAACCAATATTGGGTTATTTACACAGAGGAATGGAAAAAATTGCGGAAAACCGAACAATTATACAATATCTGCCTTATGTAACACGTTGGGATTATTTAGCTACTATGTTCACAGAAGCAATAACCGTAAATGCACCAGAGCAGTTAGGAAATATTCAAGTACCGAAAAGAGCCAGCTATATCAGAGTAATTATGTTGGAGTTGAGTCGTATAGCTTCTCATTTGTTATGGCTTGGACCTTTTATGGCAGATATTGGTGCACAAACCCCTTTCTTCTATATTTTCAAAGAAAGAGAATTAGTATATGATCTATTCGAAGCTGCCACTGGTATGAGAATGATGCATAATTATTTTCGTATCGGAGGAGTGGCTGTTGATCTACCTCATGGCTGGATAGATAAATGTTTGGATTTCTGTGATTATTTTTTAACAGGGATTGCTGAATATCAAAAACTTATTACACGAAATCCTATTTTTTTAGAACGAGTTGAGGGAGTAGGCATTATTAGTGGAGAGGAAGCAATAAATTGGGGTTTATCAGGACCAATGCTACGAGCTTCCGGAATACAATGGGATCTTCGTAAAGTTGATCATTATGAGTGTTACGACGAATTTGATTGGGAAGTCCAATGGCAAAAAGAAGGAGATTCATTAGCTCGTTATTTAGTACGAATCAGTGAAATGACGGAATCTATAAAAATTATTCAACAGGCTCTGGAAGGAATTCCAGGAGGGCCCTATGAAAATTTAGAAATCCGATGCTTTGATAGAGTAAGGGATCCCGAATGGAATGATTTTGAATATCGATTCATTAGTAAAAAGTCTTCGCCCACTTTTGAATTGTCGAAACAAGAACTTTATGTGAGAGTCGAAGCACCAAAGGGAGAGTTGGGAATTTTTTTGATAGGAGATCAAAGTGTTTTTCCTTGGCGATGGAAAATCCGACCGCCGGGTTTTATCAATTTGCAAATTCTTCCTCAGTTAGTTAAAAGAATGAAATTGGCTGATATTATGACGATACTAGGTAGTATAGATATCATTATGGGAGAAGTTGATCGTTGAAATGATAATTGATACAACAGAAGTACAAGATATCAATTCTTTTTCCATATTGGAATCCTTAAAAGAGGTCTATGGGATCATATGGATGCTTATCCCTATTTTGACTCTTGTATTGGGAATCACAATAGGTGTACTAGTAATTGTGTGGTTAGAAAGAGAAATATCCGCAGGGATACAACAACGTATTGGACCTGAATACGCCGGCCCTTTGGGAATTCTCCAAGCTCTAGCAGATGGGACAAAACTACTTTTCAAAGAAAAGATTCTTCCATCTAGAGGAGATACTGGTTTATTCAGTATCGGACCATCCATAGCGGTCATATCAATTCTACTAAGTTATTCAGTAATTCCTTTTGGCTATCACCTTGTTCTAGCCGATCTCAATATCGGTGTTTTTTTATGGATCGCCATTTCAAGTATTGCTCCCATTGGACTTCTTATGTCAGGATATGGATCAAATAATAAATATTCCTTTTTAGGTGGTTTACGAGCTGCTGCTCAATCGATTAGTTATGAAATACCATTAACTCTATGTGTGTTATCAATATCTCTACGTGCGATTCGTTGAGACATAAACTTTTTCCTATTTCCTTTCTTTTGCCTTTTTTTCTAGGAAAGAGTTGAATAGATATCTTCATTTTTTTGTTCATCGTTCGGGTTGATGAACTAAATCAGATAGTTATATGAGTGAAAAAAAAAAAGCAGCTTATAAGTTAGCAGTAAAAAGATCGAGTCTCATTTCCTATGTACCAGGATTAAGCAAAAGTAAATATAAGCAGTAGAGACTGTTTACCCCAAGATTGATTGATTGGACATCATGGCTTGAAGCGGGTTCACAAGATCAACTGTATGGAGTTTTCACTATCGTTTGTATGTATTACCATACATATATTACCATAACGGGCGATTGGGCAAAAATGAGTGGATGGTTAGAAACACCAAATTACACAAAGGGTTAGTAATAGAGATTATGGAAATTATCCAAAGGGACATTTCTGCATAACATAAAAGGAATACTAATTGGGGCTTTAAGTTGGTAGAAATGATCAGGTAGTACTCCCCATGATTCCGATCCAGAGTATGCTCCTATCCACTGATTAAAGAAATGACTATCAGGAACGAAATAATCCTTTACTTTTTTTGAATCCCCTTTTGAGAAAGAAGAATA